TGAATGGTAACCTACAAATTCAAGTAGATGGTTGTATAATGGATTTATAGAAATCTTTCGTGGATGAAACCAGAGGGAAAAATGCCATTGCCAAAAAGTGACAAGATAACATTTCCATTTATTCATAAAAAGAGACGTTCCTTTTGAAGACAGAATGCATTTTCTTTGATATCTAACATAATGCATGCAAGGTTCTTTGACCAACCAAAGGTTCGCCCGACAATCCGTAACCTTAAGAAAGACGCTCCCCAAACATTCTATTTTTCCGTAGAAATAGATTCGTTCAAGAAGAACTCCAAAAGATGTTGATTGTAAATGAGAAGATTGGTTACGTAAAAATACGAAAATGGATTCGTATTCACATACATGAGAATTATATAAGAATAAAAAGAATCTTTGATTTCGTTTTAAACCGGCTTTCTTTGGAGTACTAAGCCTCCAATAGTCGTTGAGAAAAAATCGTAAGAAATGCAAAGAAGAAGCATCTTTTACCCAATAGCGAAGGGTTTGAACCAGGATTTCTACATGGACAGGGTAGGGGATTAGGATATCTAACACAAAATTTAAATGTGAAAAATTGTCTTCTAAAAAGGGAAATATTGAATGAATTGATCGTAAAGTCTGAGATTTTACTATCTTTTGCCTTTTCTCTTCTAGAGAAGATATTAATCGTAGAGAATATGGAATTTCCACAATAAATGCAAACCCCTCTAATAGGATTTGCGAATACAAATCCTTGTTTCGGCCCCAAAATGGATTTTGCTTCGAATCATTTGTAGAAATATAAAAATGGTTCTGTTTATACATTTGAGTAATTAACCGTTTCACAATCAGTAAACTGGATTTATTCTCATAAACCTGATTTTGAGACAAAAAAGATCGACTCAAACTACGATCATGGGCAAATGCATAAATATACTCCTGAAAAATAAGTGGATATAGAAAGTCCTGCTGTCGAGATCTCTCTAACTGTAAATCTCTTTGGATTTCCTCCATTTGAAATTCGATTGGAATCCAAGGTAGTTTGGGGGTTATCAAATGCTACATAGTACGATACAGTCAAAACAGGGTATTATTTTCTCCTAAGAAAAAGACCTTGAACTTAGCAACAGATTCTCTACCCTCTCTTTTTTCCGTTTCATTTAGTATATGTTATCAGACGGATAAGAAGATGGTTAGAAATCTTTTATTTTATAAACCTAATCGCTCTTTTGATTTCGGAAAAAACGTTCATTATCAATATACTGCTTCTTTTACACACACCTCCATTCTATAATATAGAATGCCAATATTTAGGATTAATTAAAAAAAGATAGAATCGACTCGTGTGAGAAGAAGCTCTTCCCGTATCAGGCACTAATCTACTTTTAACGTCTAATTAGATCGAGAAATTATTCCAATTTCAGAACAAAAGCTGGTTGCTTTTTCTTTCTAATAAAAAATGGAAGCCCTGGGGCCATATCCATTTATTCATTCGACCCAACTTTATTTTGTTCAATTCCAAGAATTTCAACAGGGGTTTTCTACCGATCCTATAATAATGAAATACGCTTGGAACTTTCCATTGATACGACATGCTATTTTTTCCATCCATTCCCTTTCAGGATCAGTCGCGGTCTTCCAAACTTTTTCAATGGTATGGACGAATTCCTCGCTTCATCTATATGTGTAAAAGATTCTAGCCGCACTTAAAAGCCGAGTACTCTACCGTTGAGTTAGCAACCCGAATAAAATTCGAAATGAAAAAAATGTAGCTTTCAACTCAGGGATGTTATAGATACACCAGAAAAATCAATCAAATGGAATTGAAACAAAGAGAAAAGAAATCAACTAATCAAATCATTCAACTAATCAAAAAAAAATGAAAAAAAAACACCATTTGAATTTGGTAAAAAAAGCCTACGGGGCGGAAATAAATGGACCCCTTTTCACTTATCAAGATGAATTATATTTGTTCCATACACTGTTGTCAATATAAAAAAATTTTGAAAAAAGAATAGACTGGAAAAAAGAAAAATGGAATAAAAAATCCTTGCATAATAGATGGAGTTTCTCAGTCTAGGTGGAATAAGCAACGTGAATTCCTTTTGGTTAGTAGAGTTCTAATGAAAACCGCACAGCACAATTGAAGGAAATGTCCCGATTTTTTCTTTTTTTATTTATCGTATCAAGTTTTTTTGTTCTAGACTGTCAGATTCGACGGAAACAATACGAAAAAAATACGAATAGAACAGAAAAAAGGGGGGTCAAAAAAACAAGTATAGAAAAACTCTAGAAAATTCTATACAAGTTGCTACCCCCCCTTGGTATTACTTTAATTTAATTTCATTTGATTTTATTAGACGAAAGTTCTTTAAAAACTTCCGCTTTCTTTAAAAGATTATGCACAGTTACTGTGGGTTGAGCCCCTATTTCGAGGAAATATAGAATAGCAGGAACATTTAAATAAGTTTGGTTCTTTATTGGATCATAAAACCCCACCCTTCGAAGGTCTTTTCCTTCTCTTCGAGATCGAACATCAATTGCAACGATTCGATAAACGGCTCGTTGGGATAGATATAGATGAACAGGACCCCCCCTAGAACCGTATAAGAAGTTTTCTCTTCATACGGCTCGAGAAAAAATGATTTCATTCAAAGTTTTGTCTATGTATGCAATTCGAATATTCTAATAAAATAAATGACAAAAGAGCCTATACCCTAGATTATACTAGGATTTTAGTCTTTTTTATGAAAAAAAAAAGAAACCATTCGTACTCATAACTCAAGTTAGAGAATTTTCAAAGAAAATCTTTAGTCAATTTCATTTATTGAGCGGTCTTTACCCCGCTTTCTTTGTCTCGTTTAAAATTCGATTTAGATTCTTGAGTTTGATCCAATTTTTGAGACTAGCGAGACAATTCAAACGGCATTTCCTTGTTTTTGGATCCTTTTTTTTTAATCGTTGGGTTTAGACATGACTTCGGTGCTTCTTTTCTTAATGCTTTCAAAATGGCAGCAACATACCCCTTATTGATTGTTGATTAAAGAATTGTACGGACAGTTGATTTCCCGTGATACACTTTGAACTTTGAATCCAAAAAGTTTGATCAATTGCAACAAATTTTCTTTTTTTTTTTGAATTGCAAACTTGTTTGAATCGGATCCTTAGAATTTGTATATTTAGAATTTGTATATATGGAAGAGGATATATTTACGAAGTTGTTCTAATTGATTGGCATTAACCCTAGATTCTTGACCCCGAAAAAGAAATGAATCCTTTTCTACTCGAGCTCCATCGTGAACTATTAACAACCCCCCCGAAAAGGGTTCTAATGTAACAACGTCGAGACAAGAGCACCTTCATCATTCATTACTAGATAAATAGAAAATGGTGGATGTAAAAATCCACAAAGGATCATATCCTTCAAGTCGCACGTTGCTTTCTACCACATCGTTTCAAACGAAGTTTTACCATAACATTCCTCTTATTTTGAACCGGTATGGAATTGATTCTATTGTGGAATCATGAATAGTCATTGGTTCAGTTGTACATAGCCGCCGTAATCTAGTTATTTTTTATTCTAACTATTCATTGATTCCTTTTCCTTATTCTTTATTAATAGTCTGCTTTTTTCTTTATTATGCTACCTATAACTAAAATAATAATAATTTAATAATTAGCACGAATAAAAGTAGAATAAAGATTCTATATTTTATAGATACAATATAATCTGGAATAGAGAATAGGGGTAGAATAAATAGAAAAAAATAAATAGAGAGTAAAAATATAGAGAAATAGAAATGATTCCCTTTTTTACTTGAGAAATCGTAGAAATCGTGAACTATTCGAAAAATAGACTGCATAACAGAGAAAAGATAATTTGAATTAGGATTTTGCATGGTGTAACCTCCTATTCTATTAGTACTCGGTGCTTCTATTATCTATGTAATTATATATGTATGCGTAACGTCTATATATATTAGACTATTTAGATATGTCTAATTAGATATGTGTAATATAGGTAGGTGGAATTATTTTTCTGAAAAAGTCTTAACATGACAGGAGCTTTAACATACCTAAATCTATTTTTAGGTAAAAAAATAGAATAGAAAGGAGTAAAAATCTAGAATCTATAAACAAATAACGCTTTGAATCTTCATCTTCAAGTGATTGATATAGGATAGATTCCACCTTCTCTCCTTTTTGAATCCAAGAAATTCAATTCTTGGGATTGAACTAGAACGATACGTACCATATAACCATAACCCTATAGATAAGCTAAACATTTCTTTAGCTTAACTAGATTTTGGGTAATAATCTTTTCCTAAAGTGAAAAAAATAGGGGATAAGATAAACCACCCCCGCCTCAATCATTTCGTCGATTTCCAACTCTGCATTCGAACTAAACATAAACACGAAATACCGAAAAATGGATATGCTCTGGGACGGAAGGATTCGAACCTCCGAATAGCGGGACCAAAACCCGTTGCCTTACCACTTGGCCACGCCCCATTTCCATTTGAAATTCACACTAAAAAACAATAGTCTTGGTATTGATTTTTTGTCAACTCCAGCCCAAAGATCTATATATCTATAGAATATACTGGTATTAGGATTTTGATACATATTCTTCATATTCTTATAGATTATAGATATTAGATATCTATAATCTAATTCAATTTAATTTATTGATCATTACATAGAATTCAATTAAGATATTGTATGAAAGTATGATTTCTTCAATTCTCCTTTGAGAATTGGAGGATTTTTTATTGGGTGGATTTCAAGAAAAAGGAGGATTTTTTGTATACCTTACCGACTTTCTTCCTTTTTCCGTATCTCAAAAACTCAATCAAATTGCAATTATCTCCAAGAAAAAAATGCCCGCTATGCTTAATACCGTAAGTTTGATCTGTATTAATTCTGCTCTTTATTCGAGTAGTTTTTTCTTCTTCGGCAAATTGCCTGAAGCCTATGCTTTTTTGAATCCAATCGTAGATATTATGCCAGTCATCCCT